CAATGAGCAAAAAAAGTACAACTTGAGTAATGAATTAATAAGTAGAATAAAAATTCTAGAAAAAGAAAAAGTATCTCTTACTCTAGATATACTAGAAAAAAGGACCAGATTATGCAATGATGAGAATAAACAAGAATACTTGCCAAAAGCATATGATCCTCTTTTGAATGGCGCATATCGTGGAAAAATAAACAAATTCTATTCACATACAACCATGAATCATTTAATTACTTCGAAAGAAAATTCCACGAAAATAGTTTGGATAAATAAGCTTCATGGGCTATTTTCTATTTCTAATAATTACCAAGAATTTGAACATGAAAAAAATCCACTTAATGAAAAATCACCATGGAATTATATTATTAATTCGTTAACGTCAATTGATCAATTATCTTTTGAGTACATACCCAATTCTCATTTGAAAAAATCTTCTTTATTGGAAGAAGAAATAAAAATAAATTCAGAAAATAAAGCAAAATCTTTGAAATCCGTATTCGATATAATTACAACCAATGGAGAAGAAATCCTTAAAGAAAAAATCATTCAAAAAATTCCTCAACGGTTATACAAACTAACTGAAGAGTTAGAAGCACTAGCACAGGATGAAGATGAAGAAGATGAACATGAGCAACTAATGAAACAAGATCAGGAAATTCGTACAAGAAAAGCCAGACGAGTGGTGATTTATACTGACTACAGCGTGAATCCCGAGACTAACGATGATGAAATAAACGAGTTGGCTTTGATACGTTACTCACAACAACCTGATTTTCGTCGAGGTCTAATCAAAGGATCCTTACGCGCTCAAAGACGTAAAACAGTTATTTGGAACACATTCCAAGCATATGTAAATTCTCCGCTTTTTTTTGATCGAGTAGAAAACATATTTTTTTTTTCTCTTTTAAACAAGATCGATCAAAATATTAAGTCTATTTTTAGGAATTTTGCAAAGAAAAAACCAAAAACGGAATTAAAAATTGACGATTTTGAGAAAGAAAAGATGAAGAAAACTCTGAAGGCTCTCGATGAAAACGAGAAGAAGAGAGAAGAAGAAAATGAACGAATGGCAATAGCAGAAATTTGGGATAGCGTTATATTTGCTCAAGCAATAAGAAGTTTGATACTCCTGATCCACGCTTTTCTTAGAAAAAACATTATATTGCCTTCATTGATAATAGCTAAAAATGTTGGACGTATGTTATTATTCCAATACCCCGAGTGGTATGAGGATTTTAAGGACTGGAAGAGTGAAATGCATGTTAAATGTACGTATAATGGTATTCCACTATCAGAAACAGAATTTCCTCAAGATTGGTTAACAGATGGTCTTCAGGTAAAAATTATATTTCCTTTCCGTTTAAAACCTTGGCGAAGATCTAAACTACGATCTCATCATGGAGATCCAATGAAAAAAAAAGTAAAACAAGAAAATTCTAGTTTTTTAACAGTTTGGGGAACGGAAACAGAACTTCCTTTTGGTCCTGCCCGAACCCTACCTTCTTTTTTTGAACCCATATATAAAGAACTCAAAAAAAATATTCGAAAAGTGAAAAATAATTATTTTCTACCTCTAAAAGTAAAAGTTTCAAAACCATGGGTTATCCAAATTTTTCCAGTTCTAAAACGAATAATGAATAAACTTGAAAAAGTAAACCCAATTTATTTATTTGAATTCAAGAAGGTGAAAGTATATGAACCAAATGAAAATGCAAAAGATTCAAAAGATAATAATAAGATTATTCCTGAATCGACCATGCAAATTCAATCTATGAATTGGACAAATTTTTTATTCATAGAAAATGAAATGAAAGATCTTGCTGATAAGACAATCATAATCAGGAATCAAATAGAAGAAATCGCAAAAGAAAAGAAAAAAAAAGTTCCAGCCTATGATGATAAAAGACCAGAATTAAAGAAAGATATTTGGCGGATATTCAAAAGAATAAATACTCGATTAATATGCAAATCACATTATTTTATGAAATCTTTCATTGAAAAAATATACATGGATATCCTGCTATGTATGGTTAGCATTTCGAAGGTCAATGCACAACTTTCAACAAAAAAAATTATCAATGAATCCATTTACAACGATGAAAGAAATCAAGAAGGAATTGATGAAACAGATCAACATACAATGAACTTTATTTCGACTATAGAAAAAGAAAAGGACTTTTCTAATCCTAGTAATAATTCAAATACTTATTACGATTTATCTTCCTTGTCCCAAGCATATGTATTTTACAAAATATCACAAACCCAATTACTTAACAACCATAACTTTAGATCTGTACTTCAATATCGCGGTACCGATCCTTTTATTAAGGACAAGATAAAGTATTATTCTATAACCCGAGGAATATTTAACTCCAAATCAAGGTATAAGTATAAGAAAATAAAGAAGCCTGGAATGAATGAATGGAAAAACTGGTTAAAGGGTAATTATGCATACAATTTATCTCAGAGCAAATGGTCTCGATTAGTATTAGTAGCGAAAAAATGGCGAAAAAAAATCAATCAAAATTGTACGATTCGCAATAAAGAATCAATGAAATTTTCTTCATATAAAAAAGAAAAAGACCGATCAATTCATTACAAAAAAGAAAATTTCTATACAGTGTATTTATGGCCGAATCAAAAAGAAAAATTAAAAAAGCAATATGTATATGATCTTTTATCACATAAATATATATATTATGGGGATAATAAAGATTCCTCTATTTATAAAAAAAAATTACAATTAAAAAAAATAAAAATATTGATGCATAAAATAAATAAAAAAATAGATAAGAAGAAATTCGTCCACCTCCCATAGATTTGACTCCTTCCCCTATAAATAAACTTGCAACAACAACCCCATTGATAATTCCATCAATTATATTTCTATCAAAAAACTGAGTTAGTTTGGTTAATCCCCTTATACCCAAGGTAAAAACTCTAGTATAAAAAATATCTATATAACCACAATTGTAGGACCAATTGTATATTCTATTTTTTATTTTGTCCAAGAAAATTCTTTTAGGACCTCCTTTTATAAATGAATTAATGAATTCCAAATTCTGGAACAATGAATAAACAGACCCATATAAAACATATGCTATTAATAGTCCAAAAATAGCTATACTTACCGAAAAAATTGCATTTGTAAAAAATTCATACCAATCCACGAAATAACTCGCATTGGGATGTAAAAGATTTGTCGATGGAGTTAACCATTTTGATAATATATCAAAATATATTATTCCATAATCAAAACGAATTCCTATTGTTCCAATAAACAAAGTAAATAGTACCAAAACAAACAGAGGAAATAGCATAGTATTGTCCGATTCGTGAGGATACATAGAAGCATAAGTGTACTTTTTTTCGAAAGAATATGGTCTTCTTTTTTTTAGATTACTAGATATTTTATATCTATCCTTTGAAAAAAAGAAGACCATATTTTCTATTTTTGATAAAATAAAATTTCTATCAACTTTTTTTGGAACTTCTTTTCCCCATAGAGATATTGAATGGAACGAGCTATTATTGGTGCTACTGTAATTTTTACAATTTATGCGTAAATGCCCATCAAAAGTAAGTAAATACACGCGAAACATATAAAATGCAGTTAATCCTGCTGTGAAACAAGCTATTATTGCAAAAATCGGTGAATACAACCAACTCTCATTAAGAATTTCATCTTTGGACCAAAAACAAGCAAGAGGTGGAATACCACAAATAGAAAGTGTACCTAATAAAAAAGTAGTTCTTGTAATTGGAACATATCTTTTTAAACCGCCCATCAGAATCATATTCTGACTTTTATCTGGTGAATATCCAACAACAGGTTCCATTGAATGGATAATGGCTCCGGATCCCAAAAATAATAAAGCTTTAGAATAGGCATGAGTAAGCAAATGGAATAAAGCAACTCGATAAGAACCTAGACCTAGAGCTAACATAATATAACCCAATTGAGACATTGTAGAATAGGCTAAACTTCTTTTTATATCTGTTTGAGCAAGAGCCAAGGTAGCTCCTAATAGTACTGTTATTACACCTATTAAAGAAATAATATTCATTATGTAAGGTATGGATATGAAAAGAGGAAGAAGTCGAGCTACAAGAAAAATTCCCGCTGCTACCATGGTAGCAGCGTGTATAAGAGCCGAGATAGGAGTAGGTCCTTCCATTGCATCAGGTAACCATACATGAAGGGGGAATTGCGCGGATTTAGCAACTGCACCAAGGAATAATAAAAAGGCACACAAAGTAGCAAATGAAAAACTGACCCCATTATTGTGTATCAAGTTGTTAGTTATTTCGAACAAATCCCGAAATTCAAAACTACCAGTTATCCAATAAAAACCTAAGATTCCTAATAATAAACCAAAATCCCCTACACGATTAGTTACAAAAGCTTTTTGACAAGCGCTTGCTGCAGTCGGTCGTGTGAACCAAAATCCTATTAATAAATAAGAACACATTCCCACTAGTTCCCAAAAAACATAAATTTTTATCAAATTTGAACTGGTAACTAATCCCAACATGGAAGCATTGAAAAAACTCATATAAGCAAAAAATCTTAAATATCCTTGATCATGGGACATATAATTGTCACTATAAATAAGAACCATGATTCCAACAGTAGTAATTAGTATTAACATAATCGAACTAAGTGGATCGATTAAATATCCGAACTCTAAGGAAAAATCATTATTGATGGTCCAAGACCATAGATATTGATAGATGGAACTTCCATTTATTTCTTGAATAGATAAATTGGCTGAAAATACCATAGCTATACTTAAGAAAAAAATACTAGGAAAAGCCCATATACGACGAATATTTTTTGTTGCTGTCGGAATAAGTAGAAGCCCGAATCCTATTGACATAGTAACTGGAAGTGGAAGAAAAGTTATTATCCATGCATATTGATATGTATGTTCCATAATAAAAAATGAAATTTTTAATCATTCTACTAAAACTGGAATAATACAATATTCCATCCTGGTAATTTATAGTAATTTATAGGCATATTATATAATATAGTATATCAAGGAAAAATGGTTATACCAAAAGGAATACTTAATTCGAATATAGATAGTACGATCCGTACTTTTAATTTAAATTAAAAAATAAATAAGGTTATTGTTATCAGGTAATCAAATATCTTAGTTAACAGATTAACTACTAATTCGAATTGTAATTTCAATTATGGGTATGGCACTCTTACCTTAATCAATTAATAAAAAACAATTTCCTTCCTTTCTTGTACTTTTATTTTTTTTTCTTAGCTATACTATATATGTCATAATATGTCATAGGGTATGTATACATATGCGTAATTACTATGATCCATATATTATATATATATATGATATATATATGAACATATATATATTTAATTAATTATATATATATGATTAAATTATTTATATTTTTATTTTAAATATATTAATATAATATTAATGTGTATGTTTCAATTTTTTAATTTAAATTTTATTATATGTTTATGTTTTCATAGGTTTTTTTTTTAATGTGTTTGAAAAATTAAATGTTTTTTTACTATTTTAGTACGGAATAAATATGAATAACGGCTAAAAGGAACAATTCATTTTGAACAATACATGTCTTTCACATACAATGATAAAAATAAGTAACCTTTTTTTTTTTTAATGGCAGTCCCAAAAAAACGTACTTCTATGTCAAAAAAACGTATTCGTAAAAATATTTGGAAGAAAAAAGGAAATTTAGCTGCAGTAAAGGCTTTTTCTTTAGCAAAATCGGTTTCTACCGGACGTTCAAAAAGTTTTTTTTTACAACAAACAAATAATAAAGTCGTGGAATAATCGGAATTGACATATCCCAAAAAACGTCAAGTATTTTAAAATAAATGATTAACATTAATTAGTGTATTGAACTCCTCAATATCAAACAGGATCGGTTGGAACTAGTTGCTGTGGTATATAAATATCGTATGTGGATATGATATGTAGAATAAGGGTATGTATATTGGGTTTGGGGGTTTTTTGTATCTACTTTTCACAATAGAAAAAAATTTCTATTGTGAAAAGTAGAGTATGATTGTGATAGAAATGCAAATTTTTTTGTTTTATTTGTTATATGGTTAACTAAAAACCTAATTAATTTGGTAAATCTTACCATTATTATATATATATATAATGAAATATAATAATGAAAGATATTAATACTTTACTTTGATAATAATAAAATAGTATCTAAATCGTTAGACAATGATAAATTCTTATGATTTAGTAATAAAATTGTTATACATAGAAAATCCTAGTTATTTAATTTTCTTCATTAAATAATACATTTTTTTTTTCGTTTTGTTTGAATCCATAAAATAACATTGGATAAATAAAAACGAATCCAAAAAAAGAAAAGGAACAATTCCCGGTTCTATAGCTCAGTCTAAAACTATGGAGTTTTAACTGCTTTTTTTTTTAACTGAGTTTTTAGTATACCAAAGTTCATTATTAAAACCGAACTTACAACAATACGATACTAACTAAAGATTATTTTATATTGTTTATTTAATAAAGATTCAAATTATCATATAAATTTCAATGAATAAAGATTCATCGATTCTAATGTTTTGTTTTATAAACTATATTGAATCCTTGAATCTCGACGATTCAACATAAATTGACTATTATTATTTCAAGTAAGCCGCCATGGTGAAATTGGTAGACACGCTGCTCTTAGGAAGCAGTGCTAGAGCATCTCGGTTCGAGTCCGAGTGGCGGCATCCTATCCTATCAAAAAAATCTTCTAAAATAGACACAATGGATCCTATACAACGGCTCCTATAATGTATTCAATTCTCGATTTCAATTCTCTTATGGGACTCCTTTTTATGATATTTACAATTTTAGAACATATATTGACTCATATCTCTTTTTCGATAATTTCAATTGTTATTACGATTTATTTGATGACCTTTTTTGTCCACGAAAGCGTAGGATTGCCTGATTCATCAGAAAAAGGAATGATAGCTACTTTTTTCTCTATAACGGGATTATTGATTTCTCGTTGGATTTCTTCGGGACATTTTCCCTTAAGTAATTTATACGAGTCATTAATTTTCCTTTCGTGTAGTTTATCCATTATTCATACCATTTACAAGATGGGGAATAATAAAAATGATTTAAACACAATAACTGCATCAAGTACCATTTTCACACAAGGCTTTGCCACGTCGGGTCTTTTAACTGAAATGCACCAATCCGTAATATTAGTACCTGCTCTACAATCTCAGTGGTTAATGATGCACGTGAGTATGATGTTATTAAGCTATGCCGCTCTTTTATGTGGATCATTATTCTCAGTGGCTCTTCTAGTCATTACATTTCGAAAAAATATTGATATTTTTTGTAATGGTAAAGTTCAAAATTTCTTAATTAAGAAATTTATCTTTGGTAAGATTAACTATTGGAATGAAAAAAGAAGTGTTTTTATAAACACTTCTTTTCTTTCATTTCGAAATTATTATAAATATCAATTAACTCGACGTTTGGATTATTTGAGTTATCGTGTCATTAGTTTAGGGTTTACCTTTTTAACTATAGGAATTCTTTGTGGAGCAGTGTGGGCTAATGAAGCATGGGGATCGTATTGGAGTTGGGACCCCAAGGAAACTTGGGCATTTATTACTTGGATCATATTCGCAATTTATTTACATACTAGAACTAGTACAAATAAAAGTTTGCAGGATACAAATTCGGCACTTGTGGCTTCTATGGGATTCCTTATAATTTGGATATGCTATTTTGGAATCAATCTATTAGGGATAGGTTTACATAGTTATGGTTCATTCACATTAACATCTAAAATACTAAATAATTGAATAAACTACATAAAATAACGAGTACATAATAAGAACAAAACATCATCCCATATTTATATATAAATATATAGTTAAAGTTCTTTCTTTGTGCAAGTTTTTTTAGAACCCTTTGAACCATTCCTGGTTCAAAGGGTTCTAAAAAAACTCGAAATGTATCTGATTAAAATTGAGATTTTTAATTCATTTAATTCTTTTGCATTGTTCGGCGTTTAAAAGCGGAAAATAAAAAGAAAAAATTAGATTTCCGTATTTTAAATGAAAGACTATCGATAAAAATAATTAGATAGTATAGCTTGTACCCTATCAACTGATAACGAGAGAATGAAATCGGGATAAATACCAGTCCCTAGTATGGGTAAAAAGATACAGATTGAAACAAATAGTTCTCGTGGTCCAGAATCCAAAAAATTAGAATTTGTAACATGAAATAACTTGTATCCATAGAACATCTGACGTAACATAGATAATAAATAAATAGGAATTAATATCATTCCTATTGCCATTACAAAAGTAATTAGTATTTTTGACATTAAAAGAAATCTTTTACTAGTAATTATTCCAAAAAAAACTAATGATTCTGCAACAAAACCACTCATTCCCGGCAATGCAAGAGAAGCCATTGAAAAACTACTGAACATGGTAAAAAGTTTTGGCATTGGGATCGATATCCCCCCCATTTCGTCGAGATAAACAAGACCCATTCTATCACAAGTCGTTCCCGTCAAGAAAAAAAGTGCAGCACCAATAAATCCATGAGAGAGTATTTGTAAAATAGCACCATTGAGCCCGATTCCGGTTATGGAACCAATTCCTATAATTGTAAAACCCATGTGAGATACAGAAGAATAGGCTATTCTCTTTTTCAAATTCCGTTGACCGAGAGAGGTCGAAGCTGCATAAATTATTTGAATAGTTCCTATTATTACCAACCAGGGAGAAAATATGGAATGAGCGTGGGATAATAATTCCATATTGATTCGAATAAGTCCATATGCTCCCATTTTTAATAAGATTCCAGCTAGAAGCATACATGTACTGTAATGTGCTTCTCCATGGGTATCGGGTAACCAAGTATGTAGAGGTATAATCGGCAATTTTACGGCATAAGCAATAAGGAATCCAAAATATAATATTATTTCCAATGCCACAGGATATGATTGATTAGCTAATTTTCCAAAATTTAATGTAGGTTCATTAGAACCATATAAACCCATACCCAGAACCCCTATTAAAAGAAAAATGGAGCCCCCCGCCGTGTACAAAATAAACTTTGTCGCCGAGTAGAGACGGTTCTTTCCTCCCCACATGGATAAAAGTAAATAAACAGGAATTAATTCTAACTCCCACATCATGAAAAAAAGTAAAAGGTCTCGAGAAGAAAATGGTCCTATTTGACCGCTGTACATTGCTAGCATGAGAAAATAGAACAATTGTGAATTTTTAGTAACTGGCCAAGCTGCTAAAGTAGCTAAACTGGTGATAAATCCTGTCAGTAAAATGGGTCCCATGGAAAGTCCATCGATTCCCAGTCTCCAGTGAAAATCAAAAATATCTATCCATTTAAAATCTTCTTCCAATTGGATTAATGGATCGTCCAATTGGAAATGATGACAGAAAACGTGGGTCATTAAAAGGAATTCTAACAAGCAAATACCTATAGCATACCACCTGAACATCTTATTTCCTCTATAAGGAAGAAAAAAAATGCAAGAGCCGACGAATATCGGCAAAACAACAAGTATTGTTAGCCAAGGAAAATTATTCGTGATAAAGACAAGATACGTTTTTGACCACAAAAGCCCGTACTTAATAAAATATATTATTCTATTCTGAATACGAGCTTTTGTCGGTAAAGAGGAATCAAATAATTAAAGTGTATTTTTTTGTAACGTATCAATAAGATAGTCCCATGCTGCGAGTTGTTTCATGCCATAAATAGACACGGACACTCAAAAAATCCGTTGGACAAGCGGATTCACATCTCTTACAACCTACACAATCCTCGGTTCTTGGTGCGGAAGCAATTTGCTTAGCTTTACATCCGTCCCACGGTATCATTTCCAACACATCCGTAGGGCAAGCTCGTACACATTGAGTACACCCTATACATGTATCATAAATTTTTACTGAATGTGACATTGAATCTATAACAGCCCGGGTTTGAACATAAAAAATTTTCAATCTGGTATAGAAATAGTAGTTATATTGTAGACACCAGACGAAGCAGTGGTTTACTAAAATTGGAAGAATCAATATTTTTCTAAATCTACTTATAAGAAAAAGCCAAGAGACTTTAATTTTCGTTTCAAAAATTATAATTATACGAGTCGGCTGTGTGAATGAAAATGGTCCAACAAAATAAATTGATATTCAAATCAATATATAAATATCTAAAATTAAATCTAAATAAAATTAAATTATTTAGATTTAATTAAATTTATATTATTATAAATTAGTTTAGTATTAATTATACTTTACTAATCTAGTAAAATAGTCAAATTGAAATTCAATAGTCAATTTGATATTGAATCAAATTTCATATATTCATATATATATCATATATATATATATATTATAATGTATAATGTATATACATAATAATATACATAATAATATGAATATATAATTCATATATTATAGTTTTTTAGTTATTATATATACTATATATTTTATATACTATATATTTTACATGTTATATATACACGTTATATATATATAATATATTAATCTTATATATTTTTATTTAATTTTATATTTTATTTATATTATATAATTTATATTATATATATTATATTATTTATATTATTATTTATATTTTATTTATATATCTATATATTATTCATCTAATTAATATAGAAATAAAATAACTAATTTTTTAGTATTAGTATATGATCATGATAATTTTAATTAATTATTCAACAAATTCGATTGGTTGATACGCGTTGATTTTCTGTTTCGATGAATCGACGAAACAATAGCAAGTCCAATAGCAGCTTCTGCAGCTGCAACGGCTATAATAAATATTGAGAAAATGTTCCCTTTTAATTGTCGACTATCAAATATATCAGAAAATGTTACGAGATTAATATTAATCGAATTTAGTATAAGCTCAAGACACATAAGTGCTCTAACCATGTTTCGACTTGTGATCAATCCATAGAGACCAATAGCAAATAAATAGACACTCAAAAAAAGTACATGCTCGAACATCATTGACTAACTCCTTATCAATCTCGATTCATTTCAATATCAACAATTCAAGGGATTCAATTAACTAGAAGTTATAATTACAAAACAAAAGAAAGTAAACAAATTTAACTAAAATTATTAAACTTTTTGATTTTATTATATATTTAATTTCATATTTAAAATTTAAATATAACTCTAATTTTTTTTATTCTAACTATATTTATTATTGGCGAGCCATAGTAATTACACCTATCAAGGAAACTAAAAGAATTATTGAAATTAGTTCAAAGGGAAGATAAAAATCTGTCGATAAATGAATCCCAATTTGTTGAACAGTACTTATTAGGTCCTGTTCTATAATATGGTTTGATCTTGTAGTCCAAATAATTCCATACCATGATGTATCTGATATAATAGTAATCAGTGAAAAAAAAAGACTTATACAAACCAATGAAGTGACTCCATCTCCAACGGTACAAAAATATGAATCATTAGAATATTCGGAACCATTCATGAACATTACCGCAAATATAATTAAAACATTTATGGCTCCCACATAAATAAGAAGCTGTGCAGCAGCCACAAAAAAGGAGTTCGATGAAATATAGAATAAAGATATACAAACAAGAACCAACCCCAACGAAAAAGCAGAATAAATAGGATTGGTAAGTAATACAACTCCCATACCCCCTAATAGAAGAACTGATCCCAGAAATGCTACAAGAATATCATGTGTTGGTCCTGGTAAATCCATTATGTATAAAATGTCAAAAAAAAAAAAAAAGTAAAATCATGACTTTACTAAATAGTCAAAGAAAAAGGTTTCTCCAATTTATGATACCTTCCTGGTTGAATTAAATCTTAATATGGATATAACTATATAGAATATATATAATTAGTTATCTATTATATATATATATATAATAGATATAATTATTGGACTAATTACACTTACTCTTTTATCCAATATCCAAAAGAAAAAACTTTAGAATTGTATATTTTTAAATTCTCACGATAAATAAAATTTATTATTATAATTAGTTTAAATAAAAGAATAATTCTAAAAAATAAATAAATAGTATTATATTTGTAGTTATTGAAGTTATTGACAAAAAAAAAGCTTTGATCCTTTATATCAAAAAAATTTTAGTAATTGGTAATCGTTCTTGAATCAAGGGATTTATCTTTATCGATTTTTATTTGAGTTGAATTCATAACTATTTGAATTGTATAATCTCCAATTACTGATATTGGTAACCGACCCAATGCAATTTGATTATAGTTCAATTCGTGACGATCATAAGTAGAAAGTTCATATTCTTCAGTCATTGATAAACAGTTTGTTGGACAATACTCGACACAGTTACCACAAAATATACAGACCCCAAAATCAATACTATAATTAAGTAATTGTTTCTTTTTCATATCTCTTTCCAATCTCCAATCAACAACAGGTAGATCTATTGGGCATACACGAACACATACTTCGCAAGCAATACACTTATCAAATTCAAAGTGAATTCGACCGCGAAAACGTTCTGACGTAATTGATTTTTCATAAGGATATTGAATAGTTACAGGTAAACGATTTGTGTGAGATAAGGTAATTATTAAACTTTGACCAATGTACCTTGTAGCCCGTATTGTTTGTTGACCATAATTCATGAACCCAGTCACCATTGGAAACATATTGTAGATATCCATGAATAAATTGATGTTTCTTTCTCTTGTTTGAAAGGGGTTATGAATCTAGAATATTCTTATCGTATTCTATTATTTAATTTATAGTGAAACAAGTTGAGAAGAAGTTGTCAATAATAGATTACCCAAAGAAATAGGTAAAAGAAATTTCCATCCAAGATTTAATAGCTGGTCCATTCTCATCCTGGGTAAAGTCCATCTTGTTGTGATAGAAATGAATATAAACAAATAAGCTTTAGCTAATGTAACAAGGATACCAATTGTCATTCCAAAGACTCCAGCTATTTTTTTTATTCCGAAAAGTTCAGGAACAGATATATATGGAATAGATAACTTCCACCCACCTAAGTAAAGAATCGTTACGAATAATGAAGAAACTAATAGATTTAGGTACGAAGCAAGATAAAATAAACCAAATCTGATACCTGAATATTCCGTTTGATAACCTGCTACTAATTCTTCTTCCGCTTCTGGTAAATCAAAGGGCAATCTCTCACATTCAGCTAGAGAAGAAATTATGAAAACCATAAATCCTATGGGCTGACGCCACAGATTCCACCCCCCAAAACCATATTTGGACTGTGTTTCAACTATATCAACTGTACTTGAACTATTAGATAATTATAGTCGATAAAAACAGCACTGTTCCCATCGCTATTTCAAAACCGTACATGAGACCTCAGCCTCATACGGCTCCTCTATGGCCACAAATAAATGTAAGGACTGGTTCGGTCTTATCACTTCCTTTTATTTTAGGGTAGAAAAAAAAGATCTGTCGGAGAGTCCCAAATTAAACCAATGAAATTCCGTTCGCAAAAATAAGAAAAAAAGGCTTCGGAATTCATCTCATCCCTTATAATTAAAGTATATTTTTCTTTGTTTTGTTCGGTAATAATTTAAACTATTTAATAAAATATTCGTTATATGAATAAGAATAAAAAAAAATTAATAAAATAATTAGAGGAATTTCATCTATTTGGATGTATATGCATAGGAATAAAGAATAAATAAAGATTTTTTTTTATTCATTCGAATATTATATTCCATTTCTTTTATTCCTGTTCTTCTATCTCAGAGGCGGGTACTTTGAAAAAATAAATAAAGGATTAATTCGTTCTGAATAGTTATTTTTTTTAATCAGTGAATAGGAGTATTACTCTAGATCGGAATCATAGGAAAGTACTGCTTGATCATTTCTACCAATTTAAAGCCTCTATTATGATTCATTTTATGCAGAAATATCTTTTTTTTTTTTTTTTTATACCTTACCTTATATTATCTCCATTACTAATCTTTTGTGTACTTTTGTGTTCCTAATTGTCCACTGATTTTTGATTGATCTACGATATGTTAATAAATACAAGACAGTAATGAAAACTCCATACAGTCGATCTTTTATACCCGCTTCAAGATATGATGACGAATCTCAATCTTGGGATAACCATTTTACACGGCTTATGTTTACTTCAAATTCTTGTACATATGAAGTGAGATTTTATCTTCTTACTGCAAATTTATAAGTTGTTTTGTTTCACTCATATAACTATTTGGTTTAACTCATTGACCTGAATCATGAATAAAAAAAATATCCATTCAATTCATTCAACTTTTTTCCTAGAAGTAAAGGAAAGAAGTATAAATTTTATATTCAACGAATCACACGTAGAGATATTGATAATACACATAGAGTTAATGGTATTTCATAACTAATGGATTGAGCAGCAGCTCGCAGACCACCTGAAAAAGAATATTTATTATTCGATCCATACCCTGACATAAGAAGCCCAATAGGAGCAATACTTGAAATGGCGATCCATAAAAAAACACCTATACTGAGATCGGCTAAAACAAGGCGATACCCAAAAGGGATTACTAAATAACTTACTAGAATCGATATGACTACTATAGACGGTCCAATACTAAACAAACGAAGATCTCCTCTAGACGGGAGAAGATCTTCTTTTAAAAGTAGTTTAGTTCCATCTGCCAAAGCTTGAAGAATTCCCAAGGGGCCGGCATATTGAGGCCCAATACGTTGTTGTAGCGCTGCAGATATTTCTCTTTCCAACCACACAATTACTAGTACCCCTATTGTAATTACCAATATAAGGATTAAAATGGGTACAAAAGTCCATATGAGCCCATGGACCTCTTTTAAGGATTCCGATGTAGAAAAAGAATTGATAGTTTGTACTTCTGTCGTATCAATTATCATTTCAACGATCAACTTCTCCCATAATGATATCTATACTACCTAGTATCGTCATGATATCAGCCAATTTCATTCTTTTAACTAGTTGAGGAAGAATTTGCAAATTTATGAAGCCGGGTGGACGAATTTTCCATCTCCAAGGGAAAATACTATTGTCTCCTATCAAATAAATTCCTAATTCCCCCTTTGGGGCTTCCACTCTTACGTAAAGTTCTTGTTTCGACAATTCAAAATTGGGTGAAGGTTTTTTACTAATAAATCTATATTCAAAATCATTCCATTCGGAATTTTTTGCTCTACCAAAGCGCCGGACTTCTAAATTTTCATAGGGTCCGCCAGGAATTCCTTCTAGGGCCTGTTGAATTATTTTTATGGATTCCCTAATTTCACCCATTCGTACTAAATAACGAGCTAATGAATCTCCTTCTTTTTGCCATTGGACTTCCCAATCGAATTCATTGTAACACTCATAATTATCAATTTTACGAAGATCCCATTGTATTCCAGAAGCTCGTAACATTGGTCCCGATAAACCCCAGTTTATCGCTTCCTCCCCACCAATAATGCCCACTCCTTCGACTCGTTCCAAAAAAATAGGATTTTGCGTAATAAGTTTTTGATATTCAAGAATCCCTGTTAAAAAATAATCACAAAAATCTAAACATTTATCTATCCAGCCATAAGGTAGATCGGCTGCTACGCCTCCGATGCGGAAATAATTATGCATCATTCGCATACCTGTGGCAGCTTCGAATAAATCATATATCAATTCCCTCTCTCTAAAAATATAAAAAAAGGGAGTCTGTGCACCGATATCCGCCATAAAAGGTCCAAGCCATAACAAATGAGAAGCTATACGACTCAGCTCCAGCATAATTACTCTGATATAGCTAGCCCTTTTAGGTACTTGAACATTTTCCAGTTGTTCTGGTGCATTTACCGTTATTGCCTCTGTGAACATAGTAGCTAAATAATCCCAACGTGTTACATAAGGCAAATATTGTATGATTGTTCGGTTTTCTGCTATTTTTTCCATACCCCTATGTAAATAACCCAATATAGGTTCACAGTCAATAACATCTTCACCATCGAGAGTAACAATTAGTCGAAGAACACCATGCATTGATGGGTGGTGAGGACCCATATTAACGATCATGAAATCTTTTTTTTTAGCCGGTACAGTCATACCTTTTCTTCCTTAATTCATTATTTCACGAATTCTTCAAAAAGTAGATTCGTCCAAATGTAAAATCTAATAATTACTAATTCAAAAATCCAAACAATGAAATTAACAATTTTTTGGTTCTCGAATATCCAATTCATCAATTAATTTCTTATAACGCACTCTATTTTTCTTTGACAAATAGACCAGCATACGTCGACGTTTTCCCAGAATTTTTTGTAGACCTCTTTTTGATAAAAAATCTTTTTTGTGCAATTCTAAATGTGAAGTAAGTCTTAGTATCTTATTTGTGAAACTTAATATTTGAAATTCAACAGAACCTCTGTTTTCTTCTTTTTCTTCTTTTTCTTCTTGTGAAAGAAGTGAAATGAATGAATTTTTTACCATAAAAAACTTTTTTTTCTTTCTTTTCCAAGGATTTTTCCGATTAGGAAAAAGAAAATAATATATATTATTTTTATTATTATTATAATAATAAATAATGTTATTTCCATTTTTTTTAATCTAGTACACACAAAAATAAAAATTTATTCATTTCCAAATAGTTTTTTTATTTGATTCTATCCAAATCCAATTGAAAATTGGATTTGGATAGAAAAGGATAATACATTTACACATTTACCAAAGAGAATCTTTTTTTGCACCTAAAAAGATTCTGTGAATTTCTTTCTAGATTGAATTGATACACAAGTAAATACATATTATGTTATGTTTATGTACCAAAGTAGCAAAGTATAACATATATACTTCACTTTTCATCTATGGAAAATGGCATGTGAATATTGACATGTGACATAAAATATATCAAATATACTATTAGATAATTATATAATTCTAAATCGTGTATACATGTGTATCCTTGACATACTGAAATTACTACCATTATTGGTATCAAACCAATAGCGATTCATACAAGCTAAATCTTCTAATCGGTAATTGGGCCAAAGAAACAACTTATATTTTATATTTGAATCTATATTAAGATTAAGACCTTTGTCTTCATTCAGAAATTGTGTGGAGTTTCTTATATTGTTTTCATTGTAAAATATTTTATTTCTATTCACAACATCCCAATTAGGAGAGTTGAAACAAATTAGAATTCTCAATTCTCTACGACGTCTAGGAGATAGAATATTTTCAGGAACACGGAGATCATAATAATCTGGATTCCCATTCACAAGCATATTTTCATGTTGTTTAGTAGATTTATTAAAATTCTTCTTATTGACATATTTTTTTTTTTTGTATTTTATATTTATTTGGTGATTATTCTTTTCGCCATCGATCAATGAAATACTTATGGTTTTATACATAATTAATTTTCCACCCGTTATAAAAGCTAGACGAGTTGATTCGATAATAAATATTCCTTTTTTTAAAAAGTCTGTAAGAGTTAGATTGTTCTTATTAAGGATTGCATCTAGATCCATCTCTTTTCTTCGAATTAAGGCTAGAGCTATAGAACTTGGATCCATCAATCTAAGTAAGAAACAATATGCCTTGATATTTCTTGTCATTTTATGATTAACGAAGTTGTTCCATCTTAATTGAACAATTAAATATTTATTTAGGAATAAATCTAGTTCTGATTCCTTGCTTTTCTTGCATCGTTTTTTCTTTTTACTTTCAGATCTCGCATAATCTTTTTGAATAGGCTTTTTTTTGTTTTGTTTGCTTGGATCTGACACAAGATTTGTCTTTTCTTCGTTTTTTTCTTGGTTTTTTAATTTTATTAAAATAGAATTTTTTACACTTTTATTTTGACTCATTTTTTTTTTTTCATCTAAATTTTGATTGGAAAGAAGTAATTTGATTGGGATGATCCACGGTTTAATCTTATATGCCTTATATGTATCAAAAGGAAATCTGAATTCCGGGAAGAACCAAAGTTTCAGATTTGATTTTTTTTTTTTACAAAAAACTCTTTCCCTTTTTCGATTCATTCCCATCCAATCAAAAAAGTTTTTTTGATTGGAGTTGTTTTTTTTGTATAGATTTGTTTCTTTTTCTTGCTGTTTTGAAAGAAAAAAAAGATCTTTTTTTTTCAATTTTTTTATATTTATATTAATATTTATTTTTTTAGTCTTAGCATTTTTTTCAAGTTTGGCACCGATATGTACATTTGTAAAGTCGATAATATCTATATCGTTTACATCAATAATGTTTTTCGGGTAAAAATTTAAAATTCTACAATCAAAATATTTCCTATTCATATTTTTATGCTTATTAAAAACATAATTTTTTTCTATGGAATTGATAATTCCATAAAACAATTCAGGTTTCTGTATGTTGAAATTATATGGAATTTTTTGTTTTTGGTTCCTTTTTATTTTTTTTAATTGTAATTTTTTTTTATAAATAGAGGAATCTTTATTATCCCCATAATATATATATTTATGTGATAAAAGATCATATACATATTGCTTTTTTAATTTTTCTTTTTGATTCGGCCATAAATACACTGTATAGAAATTTTCTTTTTTGTAATGAATTGATCGGTCTTTTTCTTTTTTATATGAAGAAAATTTCATTGATTCTTTATTGCGAATCGTACAATTTTGATTGATTTTTTTTCGCCATTTTTTCGCTACTAATACTAATCGAGACCATTTGCTCTGAGATAAATTGTATGCATAATTACCCTTTAACCAGTTTTTCCATTCATTCATTCCAGGCTTCTTTATTTTCTTATACTTATACCTTGATTTGGAGTTAAATATTCCTCGGGTTATAGAATAATACTTTATCTTGTCCTTAATAAAAGGATCGGTACCGCGATATTGAAGTACAGATCTAAAGTTATGGTTGTTAAGTAATTGGGTTTGTGATATTTTGTAAAATACATATGCTTGGGACAAGGAAGATAAATCGTAATAAGTATTTGAATTATTACTAGGATTAGAAAAGTCCTTTTCTTTTTCTATAGTCGAAATAAAGTTCATTGTATGTTGATCTGTTTCATCAATTCCTTCTTGATTTCTTTCATCGTTGTAAATGGATTCATTGATAATTTTTTTTGTTGAAAGTTGTGCATTGACCTTCGAAATGCTAACCATACATAGCAGGATATCCATGTATATTTTTTCAATGAAAGATTTCATAAAATAATGTGATTTGCATATTAATCGAGTATTTATTCTTTTGAATATCCGCCAAATATCTTTCTTTAATTCTGGTCTTTTATCATCATAGGCTGGAACTTTTTTTTTCTTTTCTTTTGCGATTTCTTCTATTTGATTCCTGATTATGATTGTCTTATCAGCAAGATCTTTCATTTCATTTTCTATGAATAAAAAATTTGTCCAATTCATAGATTGAATTTGCATGGTCGATTCAGGAATAATCTTATTATTATCTTTTGAATCTTTTGCATTTTCATTTGGTTCATATACTTTCACCTTCTTGAATTCAAATAAATAAATTGGGTTTACTTTTTCAAGTTTATTCATTATTCGTTTTAGAACTGGAAAAATTTGGATAACCCATGGTTTTGAAACTTTTACTTTTAGAGGTAGAAAATAATTATTTTTCACTTTTCGAATATTTTTTTTGAGTTCTTTATATATGGGTTCAAAAAAAGAAGGTAGGGTTCGGGCAGGACCAAAAGGAAGTTCTGTTTCCGTTCCCCAAACTGTTAAAAAACTAGAATTTTCTTGTTTTACTTTTTTTTTCATTGGATCTCCATGATGAGATCGTAGTTTAGATCTTCGCCAAGGTTTTAAACGGAAAGGAAATATAATTTTTACCTGAAGACCATCTGTTAACCAATCTTGAGGAAATTCTGTTTCTGATAGTGGAATACCATTATACGTACATTTAACATGCATTTCACTCTTCCAGTCCTTAAAATCCTCATACCA